CGGCTCTTGTACAAATCGTGTATTAATTTACTATAACTATAGGATACCCCTTTTTCGCGAATTACTGCGTTTATACGAGTGATCCACAAACGACGAAAGGTTATCTTTTGTTTATCTCTATCCCGATGAGCCGAAACCAAAGATCTTATTTTCTGTTGAGTAATAGTTCGAGTAAGTCTTGAATGAGCCCCTCGAAAGCTTGAGGCAAATAAACGAATTTTTGTTCGACGTCTCCGAGCTATATATCCCCGTCTAATTCTGGTCATTGAATAAATGAAACTTTGACGAATAGAATAACTAATGGATTTACTTTCTTTAAGTTTTTCTATTCCCCCTTCTCAGTCTATTAATAACAAAACGGATTTTTCCAATGTATAAAATAAAAATTCCAACGGCTTTAGCTACTATAACCTTCCCGACCACAATTTTTTATCTCGAAAAAGAAATTGTATTCGACTAGGTATCAAAAACATAGTAAATAAAAAACTAGTAAATGGATAAATAAATAGTGGGTTTCATCGTTTCTATGGTTAATTCGTAAACGGTGAGGTCTTCTCTATACACCGGAGCCTATCTAATTTATTTAATTAACGTAACCTTATGAGTAACTTGTACAGTTCATATTCTTTGGCTCGACCCATAAATTAGCCAGTAATCGGTCTTTCACAAGTAGATCCACCTATACAGTAACGGTATTTAATTATGAAAGTTAGCTGGGTAGCTGACCCTCTTAGTCCGTTCTTGCAAGAATAGAAGTCTAATCTTTCTTTTTTTAAATAAGATTGTCCCCGCTTAATGGATAACCATTTAATACCAATGGGGCATTTTTTTTTCATCTTAAATTAAATTAATTGGATTTACACCAATGGAAACCATAAATTTCATACACAATAGAAGGATAGATTTTATTATTTTTAGAAAGTGAATGGAATAGAGTTCTTCCATTTTTATCCTATTAATCGGTACTGATCATTGATACTGGAAATTTGTTTTCTTGTGCTCCAGCCTATGATCTGAACGAGTCGCACATACACCCGAGTACATGTTCCTCGACGCTGAGGGCATCCCCGAAGAGCGGGGGATTTCGTAACATTTCTGATTGGCTGTCTTGTATTTCTAATAAGTTGTTTAATCGTTGGCATGTTGAATGATATACATAATGAGCTGGTTTAGATCGATCCTAACCGGATGATTATAAATTATTAATATAATAAAATATTTAACTCGGTAAGAAGATAAAATAATAAATCACTGATTTGCGCTAAATCCATCCTATTTTCTATTTTCATTCAACTGCTACAAGATCAACAATTCCATAAGCTTGTGCTTCTGTTGCTGACATAAAAACATCTCTTTCCATGTCTTCGGATACAACCCATAGGGGTTTTCCCGTTCTTTGTACATAAACCCTTGTGATGGTTTCACGCAGTTTTAGCAGCTCCTCCGCTTCCAAGATAGCTTCTCCCGTTTGTGCTTCATAAAAAGCACTAGCGGGTTGATGAATCATTACCCTGATGATATAACATAATAAAGTTTCTTCTATCTAGATGATGGAGTGAAGAGAAAATAAATAAAGATAAAAAAAATAGAATAACCGTACGGGCATTTTTTATGTATTGCATACGGCTGTACAATAAAATTGATCTTTACCTTCCATCACAGAAAGAGACAAATAGGATCTATAAGACTCATATTGGTAAATGATCAAATTACCACCCTTCTTTTTGGAGGAGTTAAAAAATACTATGATGGTTCCGTTGCTTTATATATTTCTTATTGATTTTTTGGTATTTATTTGTCTGTTATTCAGCAATCCCAAAGTTTCTTTTTGATCCGATCAAATAAAAAAATATTTTTTATTTATACAATAAATATTATTAAGAGATCTAGGGTATGAAAAAGTTTGTGACGGTGAACAGTATTCCCGATGGATAAGATAAAATCAAAAAATACCCTTTATTTCATACTACTCTCTCGATATATAATATAATTTTTTGTTTTGAAAAATAATCAAAATTTTCTCATATCGAATTCTAAATGCCATGCTATTTTTACTTAAATATTCCTATTTCATATGGCGAAGGCATAGTCTTTTGTTTCTCTTAAAAAAACCGCATTGGCGCCAAGCGTGAGGGAATGCTAGACGTTTGGTAATTTCCCCTCCAACCAGGATAAAAGATCCCATTGAAGCAGCTAATCCCATGCATATTGTATGTACATCTGGTCGCACAAATTGCATAGTATCAAAAATAGCTACTCCAGGTATTACCCATCCACCAGGAGAGTTTATAAACAAATAAAGATCTTTGGTATCATCCTCAATACTGAGATATACCATAAGACCAATAAGCTGATTTGAGATCTCGCTATCAACTGCTTGGCCTAAAAAAAGTAATCTCTCTCGATAAAGTCGGTTGATTAGGGTAAAGTTGTATCCCTTAGAAACCGTACATGCACTTTTTTCTGCATACGGTTCAAAAAAATTTTCGAAAAAATCAAT